CTTTCATTACATCGATGTGGATTGCCTCGAGAAATTGCAATTGAGCTTTTCCAGATATTTGTCATTCGTGGTCTAATTAGACAACATCTTGCCTCGAACATAGGGGTGGCTAAGAGTAAAATTCGGAAAAAAAAACCCATTGTTTGGGAAATACTTCAGGAAGTTATGCAAGGGCATCCTGTATTGTTGAATAGAGCTCCTACTCTGCATAGATTAGGCATACAGGCTTTCCAACCTATTTTAGTGGAAGGACGTGCTATTTGTTTACATCCTTTAGTTTGTAAGGGCTTCAATGCTGATTTTGATGGGGATCAAATGGCTGTTCATGTACCTTTATCTTTAGAAGCTCAAGCAGAGGCTCGTTTACTTATGTTTTCTCATATGAATCTCTTGTCTCCAGCAATGGGGGATCCCATTTCCGTACCAACTCAAGATATGCTTATTGGACTCTATGTATTAACGATTGCAAGCCGAGGTATTTTTGCAAATAGATATAGAAACTTTAAAAATGAAAGAATTGACAATAATCATCAAAATGAAAGAATTGACAATAATCATCATGAAAAACCCCTTTTTTCTAATTATTATGATGTCATTGGAGCTTATCGGCAGAAAATAATCCATTTCGATAGTATTTTGTGGCTTCGGTGGCGACTAGATCAACGTGTTATTGCTTCAAGAGAAGTTCCCATCGAAGTTCACTATGAATCTTTGGGTATCTATCATGAAATTCATGAACACTATCTAAAAAAAGGAAATGGTAAAGAAACTCTTTGTCTATACATTCGAACCACGGTTGGTCATATTTATCTTTATCGAGAAATAGAAGAAGCCATACAAGGCTTTTCTCAAGCCTTTTCATATGGTACCTAATCGAGATATTTAGCTAACTTTTTCTATGATGCTACCGGTGAGAATTCGTGTCTATTCGGTTCAACAACTAGGATTATAGTTCCTTACTTTCTACGTGAATCAAGATCGAGAAAAGGAAGTTTTCCAATCACTAACTAAAATCATTGTAAAATCCTACTCATCCGCAGAAGGGAGTACTTATGGCAGAATGGGGTGTCTCTTTGATCTTTCACAATAAAAAAATAGATGGAACGGTCATGAAACGGCTAATTAGCAGATTCATAGAGTATTTTGGAATGGCATATACATCACACATCCTGGATCAAGTAAAGACTCTGGGTTTCCAGCAAGCTACTGCAACATCTATTTCATTAGGAATAGAGGATCTTTTAACAATACCATCTAAGGGATGGGTAGTCCAAGATGCTGAAAAACAAAGTTTCAGTTTGGAAAAACACCATCATTATGGGAATATATACGCACTTGAAAAATTACGTCAATCTATTGAGATATGGTATGCAACAAGTGAATTTTTGCGACAAGAAATGAATTCTAATTTTAGGATGACTGATCCTTTCAATCCCGTCCATATAATGTCTTTTTCGGGAGCTAGAGGAAATGCATCTCAGGTACACCAATTAGTAGGTATGAGAGGATTAATGTCGGATCCACAAGGACAAATGATTGATTTACCTATTCAAAGCAATTTACGCGAAGGACTTTCTGTAACAGAATATATCATTTCTTGCTACGGAGCCCGAAAAGGAGTTGTGGATACAGCTGTACGAACATCAGATGCTGGATATCTAACGCGCAGACTTGTGGAAGTAGTTCAACACATGGTAGTACGTCGAACAGATTGTGGTACTATACGAGGTATTTCTTTGAGTCCGCGAAAAGGGATGCCAGAAATCAATTTTATCCAAACATTGATTGGTCGTGTATTAGCAGATGATATATATATGGATCAACGATGTATTGCCACTCGAAATCAAGATATTGGAATTCGACTTTTATATCGATTCATAACCTTGAGAGTACAATTAATATCTATTCGAACCCCCTTTACTTGTAGGGGTACGTCGTGGATCTGTAGATTATGTTATGGCCGGAGTACTACTCATGGCGACTTGGTCGACTTAGGAGAAGCTGTAGGTATTCTTGCAGGTCAATCTATTGGAGAACCGGGGACTCAACTAACATTAAGAACTTTTCATACTGGTGGAGTATTCACAGGGGATACTGCAGAACATGTAATACGGGCCTCCTCTAATGGAAAAATAACATTTAATGAGGATTGGATTCATCCCACACGTACACGTCATGGATATCCTGCTTTTGTATGTTACATTGACTTATATGTACATATTGAGAGTCAAGAAGATATGACACATAATGTGAAGATTCCGCCTAAAAGCTTTCTTTTAGTTAAAAATGATCAATATGTCAAAGCAGAACAGGCGATTGCTGAAATTCGCGCGGGAACATCTACTTTTCATTTGAAAGAGAGGGTTCGAAAACATATTTATTCTGACTCCGAGGGAGAAATGCATTGGAGTACCGATGTGTATCATGCACCTGAATTTACATATGGTGATGTTCATCTATTACCAAAAACAAGTCATTTATGGATATTATCAGGAAGTCCGTCGAACATAGACTTGGTTCTCTATAAGGATCAAGATAAAATGAAGGTTTCTTCTCGTTCTGTCGAACCAAGAGCTATTTTGAATCTCCCATTTACTAATTCTAAAATGAGACACAAATTATTTCGTTCGTATTTTTCTGGTAAAAATGACCACAAGACTGATTATTCAGAACTCAATCGAATCATACGCACGGATCGTTGTAATCTCCCTGTCATTCTCCACAAAAATTCTGATTTATTGGCAAAGAGGCGACAAAATAGGTTGATCATTCCATTCCAATGGATTCTAGAAGGTAAGAAAGAACTAATCTCCCGTTCAGGTATTTTGATTGATATACCTATCAATGGTATTTGTTGTAGAAAAAGTATTATTTCTTATTTAGATGATCCTCGATACAAAATAAAAAGTTTGGTAATCACTAAATATGGGATAGAGGCACATTCAATTGTTAAAAAAAAAGACAATTTTGAGATTGAGTATCGAAGAGTCCAAAAATTTAGTCCAAAATACCAAAATAAAGTAGATCAATTTTCTTGCATTCCTGAGGAAGTGCATTTATTACCTGGATATTCTTCCATAATGGTACGGAACAATAGTCTCATTGGAGTCAATACACGAATCGCTTTAAATATAAGAAGTCGGTCAGGTGGATGGGTCCGAATGGAGAGAAAAAAAAGGATTGAATTGAAAATCTTTTCTGGAGATATCCATTTTCCTGGAGAGAAAGAGAAGATATGCCGCCACGGCGGCATTTTGATACCACCAGGTCGAGGGATGGGAAAAAATTCCAAGGAATTCAAAAAATTGAAAAATTGGATATATCTCCAACAGATTACACCTACAAAAAAAAAGTTTTTTGTTTTGGTTCAACCCGTAGTCACATATGAAATAGCGGACGGTATCAATTTAGCAACACATTTTCCACAGGATATTTTGCGGGAAAGGGATAATGTGCAACTTCAAGTTTTCAATTATATCTTTGGTAAGAAACAACCCATAATAGGGGGAATTTATGGCACAAGTATTCAATTCGTTCGGACGTGTTTAGTACTGAATTGGGACCAAGACAAAAAAAGCTCTTCGAAAGAGGCTTATGCCTATTTTGCTGAAGTCAGGACTAATGGTTTGATTCGAAATTTTTTAAGATTTGACTTAGCGAAAGACTCCTTTTTTTCGTATACCGGAAAAAGGAATCATCCGTCAGGATGGATCTCTGATAATGTATCAGATCGCACCAATATAAATCCATTTGATTCTAAGACAACAAGTAGGATTCAAGAATCCCTTCGTCAAAAAAATAAAGGAACCATTCGTACGTTATTGAATAGAAAGAAAGAATGTAAATCTTTGCTCATTTTGTCATCAGCCGATTTTTTTCGAATGGATACATTTGTCGATATCAAAAAAGATCACAATGTGATAAAAGAATCATCAATAAAAAAAAAATATTCCATCATTCCAATTAGGGATTCGTTAGGCCCTTTCGGAATTGATCTTCTCGTTGTGAATTTTTATTCATTTGACTATTATTTAATAACTCATAATCAGACCTCGGTCACTCACTATTTGAAACTTGACAATTTAAAACAGAGTTTTCAAGGACTAAAAAAATATTTTTTAATGGATGAAAATGGGAGAATTTATAATCCCGATCCCTGCAGTCACATCATTTTGAATCCATTCCATTTGAATTGGTATTTTCTCCATCAAAATTATTTTGAAGAGACATCCATCTATTGGCTTGGTCAGTTTATTTGTGAAAATGTATGGATAGCTAAAAACAGCACACTCAAATCGGGTCAAGTTCTAATTGTTCAAGTTCATTCTTTAGTAATAAGATCAGCTAAGTCTTATTTAGCCACTCCCGGATCAACTGTTCGTGGCCATTATGGGTCTATCCTGTACGAAGGAAACACATTAGTCACCTTTATATATAAAAAAGCAAAATCTGGTGATATCACCCAGGGTCTTCCAAAAGTCGAACATGTACTAGAAGTTCGTTCTATTGATTCCATATCGAGTAACCTAGAATTAAGGGTGGAGAGTTGGAATGAACGTATAACAAAAATTCTTGGAAATCCTTGGGTTTTCTTCATTGGTGCTGAGCTAACTATTGTGCAAAGTCGTATTTCTTTGGTGAATAAGATCCAAACTCTTTATCGATCCCAGGGAGTGCAAATTCATACTAAACATATAGAAATGATTGTACGTCAAATAACATCAAAAGTTTTGGTTTCGGAAGATGGAATGTCTCATGTTTTTTTACCTGGGGAACTCATTGGATTTTTACGAGCGGAACGAACGGGGCGTGCTTTGGACGAAGTGATCTGTTATCGAGCGATCTTATTGGGAATAACAAGAACATCTTTGAATACTCAAAGTTTTATATCCGAAGCCAGTTTTCAAGAAACTGCTCGAGTTTTGGCAAAAGCTTCGATCCGGGGTCGTGTTGATTGGTTGAAAGGACTGAAAGAGAACGTTGTTCTGGGAAAGATTATACCCGTTGGGACCGGATTCAAAAAAGTCTTAGTGCACCGTTCAAGAAGGCAACATCACAACATTCCTTTAGAAACTAAAAATAATAATCTATTCGGGGGGAAATGATATATTTTGTTCTGTCACATAGGATAATTTTATTCTTCTTGAATTTTAAACAATTCTCCTAAAAAAAATATCTTATCAGAACGATCATCATATCATTTGAAGATTCAATGATTCTTAAGATGGATAGTCACGAATAGAAAGACTCTTAGGTATAAGGTTCCATCGGAACAATTTTGATTTCCGCGGTGTATCTTTTCTTTGTTGAAACAAAAAATAGAAAAAAAAAAGGTGAGGAAAAATGACAAGAAAATATTGGAACATCCATCTAGAAGATATGATGGAAGCGGGAGTTCATTTGGGTCATAGTACTAGGAAATGGAATCCTAGAATGGCAACGTATATCTCTGGAAAGCGCAAAGGTACTCATATTACAAATCTGACTAGAACGGCTCGTTTTTTATCAGAAGCTTGTGATTTGGTTTTTGATGCAGCAAGTCAAGGAAAAAAATTATTACTTGTTGGTACCAAAAAGAAAGTAGCCGATTCAGTCGCATGGGTTGCTATAAGGGCTCGGTGTCATTATGTTAATAAAAAATGGCTTGGTGGTATGTTAACGAATTGGTCTACTACAGAAACGAGACTTCATAAGTTCAGGGACTTGAGAACGGAACTAAGGACAGGTAAATTAAACTGTATTCCGAAACGAGATGCAGCTATATTGAAGAGACAATTCAATCAGTTGCAAACATATCTAGGTGGGATTCAATATATGACAGAGTTGCCCGATATTGTAATTATCGTTGATCAGCAAGAAGAATATACGGCCCTTCGAGAATGTATGGCGTTGGGAATTCCAACGATTTGTTTTATTGATACAAATAGCAACCCGGATCTTGCGGATATTTCTATTCCGGCGAATGATGACGCTATAGCTTCAATCCGATTTGTTCTTAACAAATTTTTATTTGCAATTCTTAAGGGTCATATTAGCTTAAGAAAGCTTTGATGATCTCTTATTTATTTTTTTTTATCGGAAACCTCATTCATAGTGTTATTCATTATTCACATCACAATGATTCATCAAATAAGCAGCAAATTGAGAACTAGATGGTTGAATCAAAATAATTATTTTTTAAATTTCTATTTTTTATAGAGGACCACTAGAATGGACGTTCTATCATGTTCTATCATCCTAAAAAGGATCTATGATATATCGGGTGTTGAAGTAGGCCAACATTTCTATTGGCAATTGGAGGGCTTCCAAGTACATGCCCAAGTTCTTATTACTTCTTGGGTTGTAATTGTTATCTTATTAGGTTCAGCTACACTAGCTGTTCGAAATCCAAAAACTATTCCGACTACCGGTCAAAATTTTTTTGAATATATCCTTGAATTCATTCGAGACCTTTGTTTTACTCAGGTTGGAGAAGAATATGGAACTTGGGTTCCTTTTATTGGAACTATGTTTCTTTTTATTTTTGTTTCTAATTGGTCTGGGGCTCTTTTTCCTTGGAAAATTATACAGTTACCTCATGGAGAATTAGCCGCACCCACGAATGATATAAATACAACTGTTGCTTTAGCTTTACTCACGTCAGTAGCATATTTCTATGCGGGACTTAGCAAAAAAGGATTAGGTTATTTCAGTAAATATATTCAACCAACTCCAATCCTTTTACCCATTAACATTTTAGAAGATTTTACAAAACCCTTATCACTTAGTTTTCGACTTTTCGGGAATATATTAGCGGATGAATTAGTAGTTGTTGTTCTTGTTTCTTTAGTACCTTTAGTGATTCCAATACCTGTCATGTTCCTTGGATTATTTACAAGTGGCATTCAAGCTCTTATTTTTGCAACTTTAGCCGCGGCTTATATAGGTGAATCTCTGGAGGTTCATCATTGACTAGTTTTTTTCTACTAAACTAAGAACGGTAAAGAGAATTTACCTGGGTAACAAAATAAAAATATTGAGTAATATCCAAAAATTTTATTTTTTTTCTATTAATTCTATTAATATCGAATCAATTTACCATACTATAATACTATAGACTATCATTCTATAATTACTATAATTAGAAATAATTATAAATATCAATTACGAAATCATTATCAAAAAAAAAAATCCTAACTTTTTGGGTATAATTACTATAATTAGAAATAATTATAAATATCAATTAGAAATCATTATCAATATAAAAAATCTAACTTTTTGGGATATTTCGATCAGAATCATTCTAGAATCTTATTGAATTTCATGTATGATTAATTGTAGTACTTTATTAGTATAGAAATAGAAAAACGAAATATCGATTCAATTTTTCTGACGATTCTATCAGAAATCATATTTTTTTTTTTCAATTCGGAGTTCTTCGTTATACAAAACAACTGAAGAATTTAGCGATGGAAGAAGTACATTCGTTGATGAGTATTATTAACTAATAACTAAAATGCTATAATGCAAGCAATTTTTACGAGGAATATGAATCCACTAATTTCTGCTGCTTCCGTTATTGCTGCTGGATTGGCCGTAGGGCTTGCTTCTATTGGACCTGGAGTGGGTCAAGGGACTGCTGCAGGCCAAGCTGTAGAAGGTATCGCAAGACAGCCCGAAGCGGAGGGAAAGATACGAGGTACTTTATTACTTAGTTTGGCTTTTATGGAAGCTTTAACCATTTATGGATTGGTTGTTGCATTAGCACTATTATTTGCGAATCCTTTTGTTTCATAATAAAATATTAAAAATTCAAAAAAAAAATAAAAAAAAACATGCCTCGTCTATTTATTGTGGATAAAATAACCCATAGGGAGGAATTTATATTTTAGGATGTCTAATTCGTATTGCCTCTCGATTCACTTTCTCCCTTTCCGTTCTTAGTCTAAGAGAAAAAATATTTTTTTTTTGAATAAATCTAACGATTATTTTTTATAAATTTATAAATAAAAGAAAAAATATTTAATTTTTGAATAAATCTAACGATTATTTTTTATAAATTTATAAATAAAAGACACTCAATAAAAAGTGAAATAAAATAATACTATATTTTTATTTTTTTTTTAGTTTCTCTATCTAATACTACTAAAAAAAGAGGAAATAATATGAAAAATATAACCGATCTTTTCGTTTATTTGCCATCTGCCGGTTTCGGGTTTAATACTGATATTTTAGCAACAAATCTAATAAATCTAAGTATAGTGCTTGGTGTATTGATCTTTATTGGAAAGAGAGTGTGTGCGAGTTGTTTCTTTCAAGAATAGGTTGGATTGAACCAACTGTACTTTATTTTCGTGAAACTAGGATAAATTGGTGCATGATGTCGCGAATGACTTCTAAATAAATGAATCAATCATATGGAAGAACCATAGCATTTCGTTCTTTCTTTTGGTAAATATACTTTGATTCTCTATCAACCAATCATGTAGACCGTTATGAACATGGTTAAAACTAAGTGGTTTGAAGTCCAGATGCAGTATGGTACTCTTTCGACCGTTAATAGTATTTTTTTTTCTAGCACTATCTAGTGACTATCATTTTTAATTTTTTTCAAAATATAAAATATAAAGAGTTGGAAATTTTTTCGATGTAAAACACTCATGTCGATAAAATGATGAAACTCATTTTTTTGGAAATGGAAATAATTTAACTTTTATTATATTTTGAAACTCATTTTTTTGGAAATGGAAATAATTTAACTTTTATTATATTTTTTAATATTTTTTATATGAATGTTGGATCAATGACCTATATTATCTATTAAAGCCATCTGCTTTCAATTTTTGGATTGGAAAAAAACAAACAACTTTGCTGACAATTTTACATATTTTTCAGAAGAGTCCTTCGAATATGATTGGATTATTAGTGATCCGTTTCGATTTTTTTAATATTCAAATAGAAGGTAGGATATGCTCAATATTCAAATAGAAGGTAGGATAAGCTCATTAAAAAAAAATAAAAGAGCATGAGAGCCAAATGAATCCAAAGATTCATGTTTGGTTCGGGAAGGGATCATGTAAGTTTTTAAATGGAAAAATCATCCACTTTCATTAAGTGATTTATTAGATAATCGAAAACAGAGGATTTTGAATCCTATTCAAAATTCAGAAGAGCTACGTGGAGAGGCTATCGAACAGTTGGAAAAAGCCCGGGCTAACTTAAAGAAAGTAAAAAATGAAACAGATCAGTTTCGAGTGAATGGATACTCTGAAATAGAACGAGAAAAATCGAATTGGATTCATTACACTTATATAACTTTAGAACAATTAGAAAATTACAAAAACCAAACTATTCATTTTGAACAACAAAGAGCAATTTCTCAAGTACAACAACGGATTTTCCAACAAGCCTTACAAGGATCTTTAGGAAGTTTGAATAGTTGTTTGAACAACCAGTTACATTTAAGTACAATCAGTACCAATATTAACATGTTTGAGGCGATTCAAGGAATAACGGATTAGTTTTGATACTGTTGTTGTATAGGCATTTGTTTATTGATTTCGTTTTTTAAAAGAAATTTTTTAACTAATCTACTATGGTAGAAAGTATTCGATCCGACGAATTTAGTAATATTCTCCGGGAACGTATTGAGCGATATAATAGAGATGTAAATATTATTAATACCGGTACCGTACTAAAAGTAGGCGATGGAATTGCTCGTATTCATGGTCTTGATGAAGTAATGTCGGGCGAATTAGTCGAATTTGAAGAGGGTTCCATTGGCATTGCTTTGAATTTGGAATCAAATAATGTTGGTGTTGTATTAATGGGTGACGGTTTGATGATACAAGAAGGAAGTTCTGTAAAAGCAACAGGCAGAATTGCTCAAATACCTGTGAGCGAGGCGTTTTTAGGTCGTGTTATCAATGCACTAGCTAAACCTATTGATGGTAGAGGTGAAATTTCCGCTTCTGAATCTCGATTAATTGAATCTCCTGCGCCAGGTATTATTTCTAGACGT